AAAGCTAAATTGAAAGAACAATTACTCTAACCAACAACAAGACACCGCTAAGCACCAGAATTAAAAAACTTTTTCATGCTAGCCTCATCAGCATGTCGTAACGAAAACGAGGAAGAGTCCCACGAATTCAAATGAAAAAAAAAAAAAAACCACACCCTTCTACTCTTATAAGGGCGTCTCTTACCCCTAAAAACATCACACATGTAAACAACCTGTTAAACAACATATTTGCATACTCCGCCATATAAATGAGCGCAAACCCAACTCTTCTGTACTCTACGTTAAACCCAGATACCAGTTCTGACTCACCTTCCACAAAGTCGAATGGCGCGCGATTGGTCTCAGCCAACATTGTGATTAACCATACAAACAAAAACGGCAAGATCAAAACACCAACACAGAAAAGCGGTCCTTCTTGCCACAAGTTTACGCCCTGCAAACCCATAACCCCAACTAAATAAACTCTTCCCAGAAGTGTTAATGCCATCCTCACTTCATACGAAACACTTTGAGCTACCCCTCGCATAGAACCAAGAAGGGCGTACTTAGAGTTAGATGACCATCCGGCTACTAGCACACCGTACACATTCACCCCCGAATTGGCCAGATAAAATAACAACCCACAAGAAAACACCCATTCTGCACTTTTAAACGGATATAGTAATCAAAATAACAATGCGATAAAAAATGTGACAATCGGACAAATAAAAAATGGAGAAATATTTCTGAACGTAGGCACAACAAATTCTTTCGAAAACAATTTGGCACCATCTGCTAGGGGCTGAATAAGCCCTAATATCCCAACCTTATTAGGCCCTTTCCGATTTATAATATATCCCAACACTTTTCGCTCAAATATTGTATACCACGCAACTGCTACCAATGCACACACCCTAGGTAAAACCATTCTTACTACTTGCATTTATTACAGCACTTTTACCCCTTCAATTGACTTAATTACGCTATGTCAACGATTGAAAATCTTAGGTGGAATAAACTCAATGACAATCGGCATAAATCTATGGTTAGCCCCACAAATCTCAGAGCATTGACCGTACAAAATCCCACTCATACTCACAGTCATAGGAATCTCATTAATACGACCCGGAATAGCATCCACTTTTAGCATACAACCAGGAACCGCAAAAGAATGAATGACATCCTCTCTTCTGACTATGCAACGAATTCCCATATTAGAGGGAGCCACTATCCGTTGATCAACATCTAAAAGACGGTATCCTCTTTCTGTTCCTTCCACTATAAACGAGTCAAACCCCAACACATCTGCCTCATTACCCATAAACTCATATCTTCAATATCATTGATGGCCAATTGCCTTAAACCTAAACGAAGGACTACCAATTTCATCTATTAGATACAGTAAATGCATAGAGGGCAAGCCAACTCCTACAAGACAAAGACTAGGAATTACAGTCCAAATAGTCTCCACTGCTTGAGCTTCCTGAAAAAACCGGAAGCTGCTTCCGGTTTTTAAAACCCAAAACACTACATACAAAACAAAAGACAGAATAAAAACAATTAAACACATTACACCCTCGTGGAAAAATCTTAAATACTCTCCAACTCAATAATAAGAATCCTGAAACCTTTTTCTACCTCATAACGGCATTTTAAATGCTAAAACTTAGAAAAAGTAAAAGTCTTAAAGACACAACACTAAGTAAAATTATCTTCAGAAAAGAATATTGCTGATAAGTTTGTCCCAACCCCCTAAATACCCTTAATACTTCTAACCTGCCCTGAGGACCGACTTTTTCTAACCAGCCTTTTTCCAATCTTCTAATAATAACATCAGAATACAGTATAAGCACTTGCCTTGGACCCTGAGTAGTAAGCCATTTTAGGTTTCACATTCCACTTAAAAATCAAAACGGTTTAGACAAGAAAGATTTAGCCTCATACACCACCCTAGAAGAAAATAAACCAGCCGCCAAAAACAAAAACCTCATAGCCATTATTTTATCTACCAACGTCAATTGAACCCTACACCCCAGATTTTCTACTCCTCTCCTTAAAACTCACCCTATCATAACAGACCTTACCAGCAAAACAAAGTAAGAAGCCTTCAACACGTTTCTTTCTTCGCCAAAGACTCTTTTTACTACTACCTTATTAACCCCGAACAACACATTTAATATAACGCGGAGAGAATACCAGGATGTAAAAAGAGTGCCAAGAATAACCAAAACATAAATAAAAACCCTTTCATTCCCCATTAACCTCATTTCAATAATTATATCCTTAGAGTAAAACCCCCTTAAAAAATGGACACCGCATAAAGACATGTTGGCTACAACCAGACAAGACATTCTTACGGGTATAAGAGATCACCTCTTCCCCAAAGAACGAATATCCTGACACTTTATGTTGTTATGAATTACCACACCTGCACACAAAAACAAAAGCGCTTTAAATGAGGCATGAGTAATTAAATGAAAAAAAGAGACACTCAAAAGACCTAACGAAATTCTAAACAACATCATTCTTAACTGACTCAAAGTAGATAATGCAATCACTTTTTTAAGATCAATCTCTGCTAAAGCAGAGCTTCCTGCCATCACTAGAGTCAGAAGACTTAATACCTTTAGTATCTCTACTCCCACCTCCCTTCTCAAAAGAATAAACCCAGATCGATAGAGAAGATAAACTCCAGCCGTGACAAGCGTAGATGAGTGTACCAACGAAGATACTGGAGTAGGAGCAGCCATAGCAGCAGGCAATCAAGCGGAAAAAGGCATCTGTGCCCTTTTAGTAATGGCCCCGACTAAGAGGATAACTGGTATCCCTGAATACTCTCACCTTATTACCCCATTATATAATATTCATCCACCTTCGTTTACCATTAGACCAATCACAGTAAGCAACAAAACATCTCCAATTCGATTTACCAAAGCAGTTACTATTCCCGCTCCAAGCGACTTATTATTTTGATAAAATACTACCAGCAAAAAAGAAGTAATCCCCAATCCATCCCATCCAATCAAAAGACAAATTAAATTGGGAATAAGAATTAAAAAAACCATTGATGTCACAAACAATAAAACCAAAAAAATAAATCGTTTATAGTAGATCTCATCATCCATATATCAAGAACAATAGATTAAAACAGAACCAGAGATGATAAACACAGTACTCATAAACAACAACCTACTGCAATCAAATAACAAACTAAAATTTAAGCTCAACCCATAACAATTTCAAACCCTATACTCCAACACCCTCAAAGAAACACTATAGCTAAGAAACAAAGCTAAAACCCCAACCCCCAAAAATCTTAGTCCTAACACTTTAGAAAACTGAATCATATGAAAGGAGTAATAAACTATCTTTGATACCACAAACCAATGTTTTTGATAAACTACCTCCCAAAGAATGAGGGCACAACCCAATACCTGAATGCAAATCAATCCTTTTAATTTAAAGTATCACTCTAAGTTTTGTCCACCATAATCCTCCTAACTCGATCGCTTCCAAATAAACGAGTCACTTGGACCATAAAGGACAGTATCACCGCCGCCTCAGACACGGCAATACACAGAAATACTAAGAGCAAGAATAGCCTATTAACCGAAGCCACGGAAGCAACTAGAATGCATACTCCCAATGCTATAAACTCTATCCCGAGAAAAACCCTAATTAAGTGTATACTCTGTAAACACATTAAAACAATCCCACACAAAAAAACCTCAAATCCAAATAATTGCATTACTCAATCAGCTTATCTCAAAATCACTGGGACAAAAAAATAAGAATAATCATTATAAAATAACCAAAAGTAAAAATCTGACCAATTTGATGATAAGGATACTCAGGTAATTTCATCCCAATTCAAGTTAAAATAATTCAGGAAACCACAAACCCCCAAAAAATAAACTGCCCGACAGGATAAAAAACAAGCCCACGAAATTTTCCAGTATGAAATAAAGGCACTAGAAACAAGACAAGAACGGAAATTAGTAACGCTAAAGCTCCTCCTCTCTTATTTGGAATAGACCGTAAGATAGTGTAAGCAAACAAAAAGTATCACTCCGGCTCAATATGATGCGGAGTCTTTAGAGAGTCTGCAGGAATCCAATTGTTCACATTACCCAAAAGCTCCGGATAGTAACACACCAACAAAAACAAGAGCCCACTTAATGAGAAGATACCAACCAAGTCCTTGATTGTATAGAAAGGATGAAACCGAACCAGTATGGCATCCGCAGACACACCTAACGGGTTATTAGACCCAGTTTCATGAAGAAACATTAAATGAACGATAGTAACAGCAGAGATTAATAAGGGCAACAAAAAGTGGAGAGAATAAAACCGACCTAAAGTAGAATTCCCAACAACAAACCCACCTCAGACCCATTGAACCAGCATTTCACCAACATAAGGAATAGCAGTAAGCAAGCTAGTAATAACTGTTGCACCTCAATAAGATATCTGACCTCAAGGCAAAACATACCCCATAAAGGCTGTCGCCATCACCATTACATATAAAATCACCCCAATATTTCAAACTTCTCTATACTTATAAGAACCATAATACAAACCCCGTCCAATATGGGCATAAATACACAAAAAAAACATAGACGCACCATTTGCGTGAACCCTTCGAAGCATCCACCCCTTTTTTACGTCACGGATAATATGGATCACTGAATCAAACGCCATATCTACATGAGGAGTATAATAAAATGACAAAAGCAAGCCCCTAATAATCTGAACAACCAAGCAAAACCCAAGTAAAGAACCAAAATTTCACCAAACATTAAGATTTACAGGAGCAGGTAAGTCTCACAACGCATTATTTAAAATTTTTAATAAGATATGATTTTTTCGAAAAGGACCAACCATTACTCTAAAAGCTTTGATGAAGCATTGGTCTTGTAAACCAAAGAAGGAATATTTCCTTAGAGTAAGATTATAGTCGCTAGATCATCTAGAACTTCTGCTTGGAAGGCAGATATAATAAAAATTTACTACAACTATGCTCCGGCCACAAAGAACAAAACTTCTGTATATTAGAGTTTGAAACCCTACATTTTTATTTAAATTACCTTTGTCTATAATAACCCAAAAACCATCCCAACACCAGCATAGCAAATTCCATTGAATAAAATAAAAACTCGAAACAAATTTGATAATACCTTTCTATTCACCCACGAATACCCTAACACGAACCCCCTCATAAGCCGCAAATAAAATACAAGAGACACCACAGACCCAGCGATTGGAAAAACTAACAATCTAATATTACCAATAGAAAGAAACACTGCTAACTTGAGAAGAAACCCTCCTATAGGAGGTAATCCCGCCAACCTTAACGCCATGATTCCACCTAATGGACACAACACATTCCTTTTTATTCTATTATTATCTAGCTTATAGCAAATTGTAACAAGCACACTTAATTGAAGGAAATAGCCAAAAAAATAAAGAATAAATAATGACTCCCTACAACACAAAGAAGCAAGCATTCACCTTCCATGCACAAGCGAAGAATAAGCGAGAATTCCTCGAACTGAATGCTGATTTAGTCCTCCCAAAGAACCTACCACACTTAAGCCTATTAACCCAAGAAGCAGAAGCTGATCACTGACCCAAACAAATAATATAATTAAGGGAGCTAATTTCTGAACTCCTATAACAAACCAACCACTTAGCCAGTCTCCAGAACTAATAACAGAGGGAACCCACCCATGAAAAGGAAAAACTCCCGCCTTACAAAAAAGCCCGAACCCTAAGACTAACCTACCGATTCTTACCACTAGTTGATTATAAACCAAACCACTAGAGTAACAACACAACACCCCTACTAAAAACAATCCAGAACCAACAGCTTGAACAATAAAATATTTTAACCCCACTGAAATACTCACAGAATTACGAACACTTAAAACCCCTAAAAACCCAAAGACATTAATTTCCATTCCAAGCCACGCACCAACCTTTGAGTCAGTCCCTAAAACCACCAAAACGCCTACAACAAGAATCATAGTACTAAAAATATTTATTGGATTGTACAAATTTGCAGAAATTTCTTTAACTAGGAGTGAGAACGTGCTCTTTAAACCTACCACCAATTTAAAAGACATCACCACAATTACCAATACTAATCAAGAAAATAAAAAGAAAGTAAGAGGGCTACAATAATTACACATTTCCCCATTTACCATCCCATATACCCCAGCCCCAACAACCAATAAATTAGGAACTAAATTTCGATGAATAAATTGGCACAAAATAGCAATACCAAACCCAAAAACCCAAGAAGTTACACACCACATAATAAACCTCTGTTTTAACAACCTCCAATCCACTCTAACAAACAACCTCCCTCTAACTACCCCATAAAACTTACAAAATAAACATCTCAAAAAAACTCCTTGTCAAAGAACAGAAGACAAATTATAATTAAAGATTTCTCTTAAGTTTTTAGCTCGTTTAATCATACATAAAAGCAAGCAACTGCAAAATTTACATCCAAAATAAATTTAGCTCAAATTTTATGGTACTACACATCGAAGAGATTTTCACTCTTGACTTAGCCACATCAAGGCAACTGGATTAACCCCCACACGATGTAATTTAAGTACTTACCTACTTCCAAATCCCCCTCCTCGCAATGGTATGTGACGTTTTTTACATAATGAGACTGATAACAAAAGAACAAATAAAAGAAACCCACCAACAAATAAATAAATTCACGCAAATCTACTAAACATCAAAAAAAACCCTATCCTTTGATAAAATCCCCCGTTAATTTTAAATCTAGTGATCCCTAGGAATAAAATTAAACCGAGCAACCCTTTAAAAGGGACAAATCCCAAAGAAAACTTTTGGTTTGGGTACACACTCAAAACATACCCAAATAAAACCATTAACCCGCCAACATAGATTAAGAAAACAAAATACCCAACCAAACTTCCACAACTCACACCCAAACTCAAACAAGTAAACACAGAAGTTAAGCCTAGAATCAACCCAATAAATAAAGGCTCAGTTACCCTTAAAACTACTATTGACAAAAGAACGGACACTAAACAAAAAAACAATAACCTCACTACTAGCTAACATCACTTTAGCGTATAGAAAGAAGAGATAAACTCTTAACTTTGACCTGACAAACCAACATTATAATTTAACTACTTTCTAATAGACCAACAAGTAGATATAACTACTTCTTCTTTGCTTTCAAAACAAAACACATATTGACCTAAAAGCCTAAAAGGCTGACTAAAAAATCCTCTCGTACTAAATTAGCCACACTTTCAAAAAGGATAGAAACTGACCTAGCTCACGCCGGTCTGAACTCAGATCATGTAAGGGTTTTAATGGGCGAACAGACCAACCCTCAAAAGCTTCTGCGCCTTTAGGATACCTTAATCCAACATCGAGGTCGCAATCTTTTCTTTCTATAAGAACTATAAAGAAAAATAACGCTGTTATCCCTAGAGTAACTAATCATTTTCAAATTTAGGATAAAACCGGAAAGTTATTTAACTTAAAGTAGATTTTGTTACCTTGTTGCCCCAACAAACTCTCTTAAGTTTACTTATAAACTAAATAAAAGACAGCTTCTAGGGTCTTGTCGTCCTTTTTTTACATGTCTGCCTCTTCACACACAAGTAAATTTCAAAATATTTCTTTGACACAGAAAACCACCGTAACCCCATTCATACATGCCACCAATTAAGAGGCGAATTATTACGCTACCTTTGTACACTCAAATTAATGCAGCCATTTACTACAGTCAGCACTGGGCAGGAAATACTTTTTATACCTACAAAAAGAAATGTTTTTGYTAAACATTTTCGACGKAGTTTCTTTTGCCGAATTTATTAAAGAAAAATTTTATGTATTAGTCTCTCCATTTCATCGCTTCAAACACAACACAAAACTTACACATCTACTCTACTAATTTTAACATAATAAATAAGCAAAAACCTATTGTTTTATAAAAAAATGATAAGACTACAAATTTATAAACACACAAAATTTTTTTTACAACAATATAAGCAATGATTAATATTAAACCCACTCAAATTTATCTTTTCTCTCTACTCAACACTCCAAGCCAATAACTTACCTTACAAGCCTTAACTTCTTCACCAAAAGAGCTAAACTAAATATATTTTTAAAACAACCAGATACCAAAAAGAGCAATATAGTATATAGCCTTTAACCCCAGATTTATTTAGATTATTCAACATTTAAACAACTCAAAAAGTTAAATTCCTTCTTATCGGGAATACACGCTCTCCTTTCCACTCTTGTTTAACCCTTATACAAAAGGTACCCTAATTCAAGTTCTATAATCGCTCACAAACCTCGCTTACACTCACCAATAAAATGAGAAAGAGTTATAAACCATCTTCTTCGTTTTCAACAAAGTGCTTTAAATTAAGCTACTTTTCCCAACTACCCCAAATGTATACAACAAAATACAATAAGATCCACACTACATCAACAAAATGCCAATACCACGAACAAACAATAAACCCGTAGTGATTCCGTGGCGTAAAACGACGACGAAACAAACGAATAAGACTAACGATCAGAAACCCCGTTCCAAACATTACATGTATACCATGGAACCCAGTTATAATGTAAAACAACCTACCATAGGCGCTATCCGCAATAGTAAAACTCGCCCAATAATACTCATAGGCTTGTAAACGAGTAAAGAATAAGCCCAGTGCAATGGTCAAAGCAGTTCCATAAATTGCGTCCTTATTCTGACCCGCACGAACGGCCGCATGAGCATACATTAAAGAACATCCTGATCCAACCAAAACAGTCGTACCACAAAGAGGCACTTTAAATGGGTCAAGCGTTTCTACTCCCTTGGGAGGCCACATGCACCCAATAGAAATATCAGGAGCAAGTCTCATATGAAAAAACGCCCAAAACAAAGAGAAAAAAAACATAACCTCAGAAATTAAAAACATAATAAAACCATCAGTTAAACCTTTCATTACATAAGAAGAATGGTAACCTAAATCCCCTTCACGCATAACATCACGCCACCACTGCCCTAACGACAACCCTATCACTATAAATCCAACCAACAGGACTATCAAACTACGAGTATGAAACCATCTTACGAACCCAACAGCTAAACAAAAACCCCCCACAGAAGTAAAAACAGGCCAAGGCCTAGAACCAACTAAATAATAAGGATTTCGAGGAATAACCAACCAGAAAGACATTTCTTATCTGTTAATTAACAATCAACCATTTTTAAATTAAACTATCTAGCTAAGGAACAAAAAGAAACAAAAAATTCAAAGGAAATCAATGAGCCAACAAAACAAAACTCCTGCATAACCTCACACTTATATCCCTCAAATACCTCTCACATCTCTTACCATGTTGAGAAGACACATAAATAAACAACCTATAACAAGCTGCCATAAACCTCATCACCCCCAACCTCACTAAAACGGCCACCCTAAAAACTGTTCCCACAGTAAATATAAGAATTTCACCAAACAAATTCAAACTAGGAGGACTTGCTATATTCCTAACACACAGAAGAAAACAAACAAAGGATAAACAAGGAGACAACAATAAATACCCTTTATTCAATGAAATCAACCGACTACCACTAACTATATACATATAGTTTACTAATGAAAACAAGCCAGAAGAACACAACCCATGCCCCAACATAATCAACATACCCCCTAAAACACCACAACTCAAGTTACTGCACATACCCAGCAAAACGAATCTCATATGACCAATTGACGAATAAGCAACTAACGACTTTAGATCTCTCTGACGCATACACATAACCCTAGTGAGAATACCTCCAAACAACCCAACAGACAAAACAAAAACCATAGGCTCACTCAATCTCACAAACACCACCAACCCACTTAGGCGCAAAATCCCGTATCCCCCCAACTTTAGTAGCAAACCAGCAAGAATTATCGAGCCAGAGACAGGTGCCTCTACATGTGCTTTAGGCAATCACAGATGAAATGGAAAAACGGGCAGTTTAACTAAAAAGGCTAAAACATATAATCAAGAAAAAAAAACGACCCTCTTGTCTATCATATTTCTAAGGCCTAACATAGCCCTTCTAAATCCCTTCCCATACAACAACCTTAACCCATAAATCAAAGGCATAGAACCGCATACAGTATAAATAAGTATATAAGAAACTGCTTGTATCCGCTCAGGCTGATAACCTCAACCCAAAATTAGTAACAAAGTAGGAATTAGCACCCTCTCAAACCTAATATAAAACAAAAATATTGATCTAAACCTAAAACCGAGAATCAAAATCACGCAAATAGCCAACACCATAAACTTAAACATCTCATACCGCTTGACACCCACTCTACTTAAAAATATTAAGCCCCTGATATAAAAAGAAAGAATCACTATCAACAAACTAGCTAGATCCATTCTAAATACGGAACTGTACTCCACGACATTATCTCATCTTAACAAGGGCAACATTAAGCTCCCACATAAAAAAAGCCCAAAAAGAATCTCGACCTCACACCTTCTCAAAACCAATACCAAGATAACTAAAACCCCTCCCAATACAATAAGCAAAGCAAGACCTCTTAACTTTTCCAGTGTAAACGGAACGAACTAAATTATTCTACTTTGCCCACACTAGATAGGATGCTCGTCTCTATACAATCCTAAGAGAATGCAAAAAATATAAGCCTGAAGAACTCCTACAGCCATTTCTGCCATTAACAAACCGACTCTTCCTACAAAAGCCAACCCTCAAGCAACGACCCAAAAAGACAAAACATCTGAACCAACCCGCAACAGCAACAAAAATACATTGACCTGAGCCAGCATACTAATAATCATGTGACCAGCAGTTAAATTAATTATTAAACGCAACCCCAACGTAATCGGACGCAAACTGACCGTCACTACCTCAACTAACATTAGAAAAGGAATTATCACTAAAGGAGCATAACTTGGAATTAAAACACAAATGGTTTGCCCCCAAGAAACACGTAAACCAGAAACCCATAAACAAGATCACATAAGTAATGCCATAACAGGACCTACCGAAGCTTGGCAAGTAACCCTATAAGAATAAGGAAACAAACCGACCAAATTCAGGCTAATCAACAACAAAAAAACCCCCCTCAATCTCATTAAAAACCCGGAAATGTATTTCCCGCTCTTTCCAAAAACCAAAGACCCAGCCACACTGAACACCTTCAAGAGCGAAACCTCTAAAACAGTTTTTAACCCCCAGCTCCTTCCTAAATACACAAAAACTCCAACCCCCATACTCAATCACAAAGGCACACAAGAAATGTTCCTTATACTAAAAGAATCAAAACTAGAAAGTAAATCTATTATAATTTTTAAATACGCCACCCATAAAACTACGAAGGAAGGAAGCTCACCTTCTCCAAAGAGACCAAAACTCTCCGTACTAAATTATACTACCTCGTAAATTATGTAAGAATCAAGAATTGATATTTTTGGGGCATGAACCCAACAACTTAATTAGTTTACCCTACACCTTCAATTCCTATGACTTAACAGCACCTTCCGGTACTGTTACCTTGTTACGACTTATCCCAAATTTCTCTGCGAGCGACGGGCGATTAGTACTCCTTTACTTCGCTATTCAGACACACAAAATGCAAACGCCTTACTAACAAGTCCTACTTCAAGCTCCAAATTTATTTCGAATCCTCCGACCAACAAATAATGACTGTAACTCAGGAAAGCTCCACCATAGCTGCATGATAATCTGAATTTCTTCTTAGTAAGAATCTCATCAATACTTTACACATATAAATACCAACAACCATACACACGCAATATTAAGATAGAGAACAAATTCAAGTGGATCATCTTTTAACCCCCAAGTTCCCCTGTTTGTTTCTTAAAGACCGCCTATTCATTTGACTTTCAAAAACTAATTCTTAGTCACCTGGTAAATTAATTTTACCCCACGAATAACGGGGTATCAAATCCCGGTTTTTACTCGAGTTTAAGTAAGAAACACAAAAACTTCTCTTTACACTGACACTTTTACCCTATTTAACCAGACAAAACAACCCAAACAAAGTTTCCACACAATTGCATCTAACAAAACCACACAAATTCAGTCGAGGCAGAAGTGTAACCGCGGCTGCTGGCACTCCCATAAGCCGCCTCACAAGCCCAATAACTAAGTCTAGATTTCCCTAATAGCTTAATTTTACACACTAATGTCGAAAGACTATCCCTTAATTCAATAAAATACTATGTGCATTTATCCAGCCCTAAATTTTTATACTATGATCAAATACTCAACACCATACATAGGAAAAAGGAGATTGAACTCCTTAAAGTAAAGTTAGCAGCCCTACTAAGAACCTTCTTTCCCAAATAAGCCTTTGTGACACCTGTCACACATGAAGAGCCGAAATCTACAGGCTTTATGAAGCTAAAGGCCAACCACTAAAAGTCAATACCATTTAACAAAGCTTTTTCCCAAACAACTTTATCAGGGAAAGACTTCGCGCTACTAGAAGACACACCCAACTCTCCTAAACACTTCCCTCTAGAACAACTATTGAGTACACCCGAAGAACCTTTCATACTCAACCCCACTTGGAAAAATAAAAAACACACCATCAACCAAAAAGCCTTAATAACCATATACCCTAAAGATAACATAAGCAAGAAGAACCTCTCATTCTATAAATAAAGCTTAAATCTATCGCATTAACTCTGCCATCTCACTCAAAACTTAGGCAAATAACTGCTACTACAGGTTTGCAACCTGTTGTTATAAATTTAACTACCAAGTTTTTAATCGCAACCACTCTACAAGATTTTACAATTCTCTAATCCAATCTATAGACCCATCACGGCGCTCATAGACACACCCAAGTACAAGAATAAGAACAAACAACATCAGTCTCACAAAACCAGCAACTTGAATATTCCCAGATACCCCAAAAAGAATAGGAACCATCAACACAACCTCCACGTCAAATACTACAAACATCACCGCGAGCAGAAAAAACCGCATAGAAAAACTTCTACGAGCCCTCCTGATTGCCTCAAACCCACACTCATAGGGAGAGCTCTTGTCCCGTCCCAACTCGCTCTTAAAACTTAATCAAACACCTAACACAAACAAAATACAAGGAATAACCATAATAACCAAAACTCTTCCCCACAATCACATTTAACGAACGGACACTGCAGCCCACCTCTTAATCCTAAATCAAACACATTTTTTCTGCTAGTTCGTTTAGTTCAAAGTTTACAGTGACAAACATCACCCCTTCAAGATGAAAACCTGACGTGCTAACATACACCATATAAACCGAAGACAGGAACCTGCACCAGCAACACCCAAAGCTGCCATTCTCAATATTAAACTACCTCAAATCATCTACCTTCTTCAGTTCTCAGGAGGAGCCAGCCCCGGAAAACCGGCCCCAAGAATCGTACCCCAAAATTTACGCCTATATCCCATCAATACCCTCATTCACACACACACACACCCTCACACTCACCAACTACCAACTACCTATGCTCCATTTCCTACAATAACAACTTCCCAAATATCTTCCCCCCAGGAGGAGCCAGCCCCAAAAAACCGGCCCCAAGGATCGTACCCCAAAATTTATGCCTATATCCCATCAATAGAATCATTCGCACGTACTAACCCTTCCTCCTTTTCTCTACTCTCCTGACTAACAACTTTTAAAAAACACCCTCACAGAAGAACAAACGTTCATATAAGGGTTTACAACCCTCCGCTTATCTTCAGCCATTCTGAGAATCATAATAAGGAGTATCCAAACAGGCTTCCCTGGGGCAAAAACCCAGTGCTTCACTACTAAAAGCTTTACTCCCACAAAATTTTATCACATCACTACCTTAAACGTCTGCATCCAATTATGGAATGGCATAGGACAACACCATCTAACCTTTCATTCTGCTGATCCTGGACGGTTCCTTTTACACACCACCCCACGCTGACTAACCAACGCCTCTCATACAATAAACAAAAAATAACTTACCCTGACAAATCTAAGTATAGACCCTAAAGAAGAAACTACATGCCACTTTACAAAACAATCAGGATATTCAGAATAACGCCGAGGCATTCCACTAAGCCCAAGGAAATGCTGAGGAAAAAAAGTAATGTTAACCCCAGCAAACATTATAAAAAAGTGTGCCTTCCTTCAACGAGAATGGAAGCAATACCCATAAAACAAAGGAAACCAATGAAAAAACCCACAAAACAGCGCGAATACTGCCCCCATCGACAATACATAATGAAAGTGTGCCGTGACATAATATGTGTCATGTATAGCCACATCAATTGAAGAGTTAGCCAGTATAATACCAGTTAATCCTCCGACAGTAAATAAGAAAATAAACCCAATCGCCCAATACAAAGCTGTCTCTTCCGTTAATAAATGCCCCCCATTTAATGTAGCCAGTCAACTGAATACTTTCACTCCTGTAGGCACAGCAATAATTATTGTTGCCGAAGTAAAATAAGCACGAGAATCAACATCCAAGCCAACCGTAAACATATGATGACCTCAGACAATAAACCCTAACACGCCAATACATACTATGGCATAAATTATACCCAATAAACCAAAAACCTCATCCTTACCAGCGCAATGCGCGACAACATGGGAAACTATTCCGAACCCAGGAAGGATTAAAACGTACACCTCGGGGTGACCAAAAAACCAAAACAAATGTTGATACAAGACAGGGTCCCCCCCACCCACAGGATCATAAAAGGAAGTATTAAAATGACGATCAAAAATAAGTATAGTAATTCCACCAGCTAACACAGGCAACGACACTAACAACAGAACTGCTGTAACCCCTATAGATCACAAAAACAAAACCATTCGCTCACCACGCATTGCTTTCACCGGCATGTTCTTCATCCTTCTCAAAAAATTAATTGACGCCCCAATAGATGAAGCCCCGGCTAAGTGTAAAGAAAATAAAACCATATCAACAGAAGGGCCTTCATGCCCCGTAGACGACGACAATGGGGGGTATAAAGTCCAACCAGTTCCAGGACCACTCTCTACAAACATAGACATCAACAACATGAACATTGAACAAGGGACAAACCAAAAACTCAAATTATTCAAGCGCGGAAAAATCATATCAATTGATCCTATCATCAAAGGAATTAGCCAATTCCCAAAACCCCCCATCATTAAAGGCATCACTATGAAAAAAATTATTACAAGCGCATGAACCGTAACAATAACGTTATACAATTGCTCATCCCCCAAAAATCTTCCAGGACACCCTAACTCAATCCGAATCAACATTCTTAAACTGATCCCAACTATGGCCGATCACATACCTAACAAAATATATAAAGTACCGATATCTTTGTGATTTGTAGAACAAGTCCACCGTATCAT